CTCGAAAAAAGGACTAGATTGTGTACTGATGAGACTCAAAAAGAATACTTGCCTAAAAAATATGATCCTTTCTTGAATGGGCCCTATCGTGGAACAATCAAAAATTTTTTTGCACCTTCAATCATAAGTGAAACTTCCATAGAAAATTCCATAGAAACTGTTTGGATAAATAAAATCCATAGTATCCTTCTTGTTACTGATTATCCAGAATTTGAACAGAAAATAGATAAGTTTGATAGAAAATCATTATCAACAGAAATTGGTCATTTCTTGAACTTAATTAGTGAATTTTCTGGAGAATCAACATCGAATTTCAATTTGAAAGGGCTTTTTTTATTTCCAGAACAAGGAAGAATTGATTCAAAAGATCAAGCAAAGTTTTTAAAATTTTTATTCGATGCAGTTATAACTGATCCCAACGATCAAACAATTAGAAAAAAATTTATTGGAATAAAAGAAATCAGTAAAAAAATCCCTCGATGGTCATACAAATTAATCGACGATTTAGAACAACAGGAGAGAGAAAATGAAGAAGACATGGCGGAGGATCATCAGATTCGTTCAAGAAAAGCCAAACGTGTAGTGATTTTTACTGATAATCAACAGAATACCGATACTTATACTAATACCAAAGAGACTAATAATCCTGATCAAGCAGACGAAGTGGCTTTAATACGTTATTCGCAACAATCGGATTTTCGTCGAGACATAATCAAAGGCTCCATGCGCGCTCAAAGACGTAAAACAACTATTTTAGAACTATTTCAAGCAAATATACATTCCCCCCTTTTTTTGGACAGAATAGACAAACCACCCTTTTTTTCTTTTGATATTTCCGGACTGATGAAACTCATTTTTAGAAATTGGATGGGGAAAAACACAGAATTTCCAATTTCGGATTATGCGAAGGAAGAGACAAAAGAAAGGGATAAAAAAGAGGAGGACAAAAATGAAGAGGACAAAAGAGAAGAGAAAACACGAATAGAAATAGCGGAAGCCTGGGATAGCATTGTATTTGCTCAAGTAATAAGGGGTTCCGTATTAGTAACTCAATCAATTCTTAGAAAATATGTTATATTACCTTCATTGATAATATCTAAAAATATCGGCCGTATGTTATTATTTCAATTTCCCGAGTGGTCCGAAGATTTAAAGGATTGGAATAGAGAAATGTATGTTAAATGCACCTATAATGGTGTTCAATTATCAGAAACAGAATTTCCGAAAAACTGGTTAACAGACGGTATTCAGATAAAGATCCTATTTCCTTTCTGTCTGAAACCTTGGCACATATCTAAGCTACAATCTCCTCATAGAGATCCAATGAAAAAGAAAGGGCAAAAAGATGATTTTTGTTTTTTAACAGTTTGGGGAATGGAAGCTGAACTACCTTTTGGTTCTCCCCGAAAACTACCTTCCTTTTTTGAACCTATTTTTAAAGAACTTGGAAAAAAAATTAGAAAATTGAAAAAGAATTGTTTTCTAGTTCTAAGAGTTTTAAAAGAAAGAACAAATGTGTTTCTAACGATCGCAAACGAAACAAAAGAATGGGTTATCAAAAGCATTCTATTTATAAAAACAAGAATAAAAGAACTCTCAAAAAAAAATCCAATTCTATTATTTGGATTGAGAGAAGTATATGAATCGAGTGAAACTAAAAAAGAAAAGGATTTGATAATCAGTAATAGTAATCAGATGATTCATGAATCATCTATTCAAATTCGATCTATGGATTGGACAAATTATTCACTGACAGAAAAAAAAATGAAAGATCTGACTGATAGAACAAGAACAATCAGAAATCAAATAGAAAAAATTACAAAAGAAAAGACAAAGGAATTTCTAACTCCAGAGATTAATATTAGTCCTAACAAAAAAAGTCATAATGCTAAAAGATTAGAATCCCAAAAAAATATTTGGCAGATATTAAAAAGAAGAAATACTCGATTAATTCGTAAATCGCATTATTTTATACAATTTTTCATTGAAAGGATATACATAGATATCCTTCGATGTATCATTAATATTCCAAGAATCAATGCACAGCTTTTTCTTGAATCAACAAAAAAACTTATTGATAAATACATTTACAATAATGAAGCAAATCAAGAAAGAATTGATAAAACAAATAAAAATACAATTCACTTTATAAAGTCACTTTCTAATATTCGAAATAGTAATAAGAATTCACAGATTTTTTGTGACTTATCCTCCTTGTCACAAGCATATGTGTTTTACAAATTATCACAAACCCAAGTTATTAACTTGTATAAGTTAAGATCTGTTCTTCAATATCACGGAACATCTCTTTTTCTTAAGAATGAAATAAAGGATTATTTTGGAGCACAAGGAATATCTCATTCCGAATTAAGACATAAGAAACTTCGGAATTCTGGAATGAATCACTGGAAAAACTGGTTAAGGGGTCATTATCAATATGATTTATCTCAGATTAGATGGTCTAGATTAGTACCACAAAAATGGCGAAATAGAGTTAATC